AACTGGAAAGGAATTGAGAAATTTCACTTAACTTACTTAGACTTATAGAGTTTTATATAGAATTAGAATAGCAAAACAAAAAACGATTGAAGTTCTACCATTATACGATTGAAGTTCTACCATTATTATGATATTACATATTCCAATCCAATATTACATATTCCAATCCAATGGGATACCAGTAAAAAAAAAAATTCCTATAAGAATCATAGACAGTAAGGTATCCGATTAGATATTTGTATAAGAAATTGTGTTCTGGGGGTTACATTATATTCTGGGGTTTACATATACTCAAAATTGTTATTATAATTAAAATTAAGAAGGATTTTTTCTTTTAATCGATACTGATTAGTTACATATTAATTTTGCTTTTCTTATATGATTAGGGAAAAGAAATACGATTTTAGATTCAAATCCAAGAATCGTTCATGAATTCATAATGAATAGTTAATGGTTCCAATTTGCTCTGAATTTTGCCTTTTGTGACTGAGAAAATTCATATTTGATTTTTCATTTCAATCGAAAGGGGGAAAGAATTCTGATAGTGTGTGGTTTGAGATACTATAAAAAAATTAATTGAAGAGATAGATTCAATCTAAAAAAAGACCCCTTTCTTTTAGGAAGGGTATTAAAATTCAGAAAAATGTGATTCAAGATGCAAGTGCAAAAAAAAAGAGGGGAAATACTTTCGTCTATTTTGTATCACCCTGGCGGCATGGCCGAGTGGTAAGGCGGGGGACTGCAAATCCTTTTTCCCCAGTTCAAATCCGGGTGTCGCCTGAGCAACAAAAGACATGAAATACTTTATTCCAGGTTGCTGATAGAATTTGTCGAATTTGTTTTGCCTCTAACAAAAGCACGCGGAGGAAAAGGGCTTTTGATACTTTCAAGAATGTTGCTGGGTATTTTTTTTTGTTTCATTTTTCCCGATTCTACTAGCAATCATATAAGAATTTTTTAGAATTTATAATTAATTGGATTTTTTGGATTGTTTCATCAATTATATTGGAGAGAATCTTTTTTTTTTTGACTCTGAGCCAGCGATTCATTTATTATTATTTATGAACAATACTGGAAAAATTCTCTTCATTTTCATAGAGATAGGGGACATAATTCACATGGATATAGTAAGTCTCGCTTGGGCTGCTTTAATGGTAGTTTTCACATTTTCCCTTTCACTCGTAGTATGGGGAAGAAGTGGACTCTAGGGGTACTACTAATTGAGTTGAGAAATCAAACTGTATCAATTTGTAAATCATTCCATTCTACAAATAAAAAAATAACTATTTAAATTGAATTAAAAAAACCTTCATTTCTAAATTCTAGTGGATTCAAGTGGAGTAATATATTCTATGAATAATATAGTAATAATTGATAATATATTTATAATACCCTTTTCATCATAATCAAACAAAAATTTCAATGATTCTTCCCATGTTCATGGTTCGAAAGTAAAAGAAATACAAATGATAGGAAATTTATTCCAGTCGAATTTTTCCTAAATTTTCGATTTCGATAGACCAGTTCTTACCAGAGTTATATATATATAGACAATAAGGAACAGCGGAACCCTTTTTTTATTTGTTTTTGTTTGCCTCTTCAAAGAGAAAAGTAAAGTAATTCCTTTATTGTAAAGTAATTCAAATTTTTTATTAAAAGTTATTAAATTTTAATATAAATTAAAATTAAAGTATATTAAATTAAGTAGATTTTCTATGGGAAATAAGATAGACATAGTGATTTTTCAACGGGATACTACACATATATTACACATATTAAGTTAAGATATTTTCTTAAAAAAGTCACATATTGTTAACTTGGTACTTAGTTAGTTTAGTATTTGTTTTATTATGTTAGAAATTTTTTTATACCTTATTGATTTGATTCATTTCATATCATGATTCAAGGATTAAAAATCCGCGAGGTTTACTAATCTTTTTCGTCAAAATCTGAAAAAATTTTATAGAACCCCCTCCCCTGGATGATCCGTCAACTGCATAATCAATTATTTTCTTTTATTATTTTATTATTATTTTGATTATTTATAAATATATATATAATATAAATATATGCCTATGCCCAGACTTTTTTTTACTTTTCATTGATTTTTTTCTTTCGGGTAGATGCTGAGATTTATATGGAAAATAGTTAGAAATCTAGGAATTAGAATCGTAAGAATTGCCTTTCGACTATTTCAGATTCAGATTAATTGGAATTAACACAAATCAAATAGATAAAAAAAAGAAATAGAATTGAGACGTTATATACATTACATATGGATAATTGATATTTAGATATATGAATACAAACATTCTAGATTGATCCATATTAAACCCATATTTTCTCATATTAAACTTTATACAGTACAACTTTATACACTAAAACCAGAAAAATAGATAGTATGGTAGAAAGAAATATATATTTCTTTCTACCATACTATCGGATCTCATAGAATACTGCCGATTCGAATCTGTTCATTTCATCTAAGATAAGATTAAGATGCGAAATAAAATTTTTTTTTTTTCATTTTATTTCTGCAATCATTGATAACAACTAAGAAGGCAAATTTTATTCAAATTAATCACTTTGACTAACAGTTTTTACGTATATTATAAGTAAAAAAGCAGTAGGAACTAGAATGAACAATGCAGTAGCAATAAATGCGAGAATATTTACTTCCATAATCTCATCCTCTTTTTTTTCTTTACTTCAAAAAAAAAAATAACTCGGGATTTAATCCCATAGAGATGAAAAATCTGTCGCCTCTAAATTCAATGAGATAAATTCCATTCCGATGATATTCAATCGGATCAATATCATGAATAACAATATCTGAGCTATTAAATCGATTCATTGTCGAGAATTGAATAGTATAATATAGAAAGATCATTTATCCATACCATACGGAATCAAAAAAAGGATTCCTGATCCAATCGAGAATTTCTTTACCTTTAATTTATTTATCATTATTTTATTTTCTATAAAACTAACGCCTTCCTTATACAATACAATTATCTAACGAAGTGTCATCTACCTGCCTTTCCACTTACATTGGTTACAAACAAACAATAGAAGTGAAATCGGGAAAGAAAGTTAAATTCTAAACTCCTTTTTTTAGTGATCTAATCTTATTGGCAAATTTACTTTTTATTTTATTGTAATTTTAGAGTTTGTTTTTGGTAAAACCTTTAATTTAAATTAAAAAAGATTATTCATTCCCTCTCCAAGAGAGAAGAGAGATGGGAGATCCTTATTTCATTTTTATTTTCTAAATATCCTCTTTCCTTGGATTAGTAATGAGATACATATAATATATCAAAACTTCAGTGTACAATTTGAATGAGATAGATTGTTTCAAATTCAAATTAATAATTGAAGTCACATAAAATCGGAGCCAAAAAAAAAAAAAGAAGATACTTTTCAAATTAAAAGGATTCTATCAAAAGAATTCTCGTATCGTACAAATAAAAATTCCATTTGTGTATGTGCTACCGGAAAAGATATGGTACTCGATTCGATTTCATTACACAGACCGGGAATAATCGAAAAACCCAAACTCAATACAGTATCTCTTGAAATCTTAAATATGACGCTACCAATAATTGTACTAATTCACAAATAATTATACTAATCCACATATGTCTCTATCAATCGGTCCTAGTTAAAGAAATGAAAATTCCTATATTTGTATTTGCTTTAATGAGAAATTAAAAACGAAAAGAAATTCAATTTAAATATAAATATTAAAAAAAAATATATAACTAATAATATAGTACCCCTTGGGGATGAAATTTCCGCTATTTGCCTCTCTTTCGCAGAAAATAGAGGGAAAAATTAATGTATTTTTTATTGGATTTAGCTCTGTCGGGACTGACGGGGCTCGAACCCGCAGCTTCCGCCTTGACAGGGCGGTGCTCTGACCAATTGAACTACAATCCCAGAGGAAATGAAGTGTATATCATACATATTGTTATGATTTGATTCAAACTCTTTATATTTAGATTTTGGATTGGAATCACCACATTGTAACAGAAATACGAGTGGTATATTGATATCCACATGAATATACACTTTAGTGATAAAGGAGTGATAAAGGCACGGATTACTAGTCATCTTTTCATTTTTTTTCAAATCAAAATCGATTGATAATCAATCTTTCAATGAAAAAAAGAATCTTTGTTTGTTTTTTTACATTATTCTTTTTCTTAGATTTTAGACTTACAAATCCTGATATGAATTTAGATCATTAGCAAGACAGAATGAGAATTTTTGAGAAAAAACGAAAGTAAATCAAATAAATAACAAGTAGAGAAATATCAGAAATTTTGACTTTTTTTTCCATATCAGGCATTTCGACAGAATCAAGGGGTTATATCATTTCATGGTGGATCAGTGAATTATTGGGCCGAGCTGGATTTGAACCAGCGTAGACATATTGCCAACGAATTTACAGTCCGTCCCCATTAACCGCTCGGGCATCGACCCAGGAAGAAGCAATTCCAGACTTATTAATAATCCATGATCAACTTCCTTTCGTAATACCCTACCCCCAGGGGAAGTCGAATCCCCGCTGCCTCCTTGAAAGAGAGATGTCCTGAACCACTAGACGATGGGGGCACATTTGCCCGATCGTCAGCATACTATGCTCATAGTAGCAGCAGTTTTTTGAAATTGTCAATATAATGAAATAGAAATAGTATGACTAGATTCAAAGGATCTTTCCATTTTTCATGATTCCATAAAATTTCTTTATTCGTTATTTATATTTAGAAATCATTCTAAATAATGGCCATTATCCATTATATTATATTCTAATTTAGAATTAGAATAACTTAAATATTAAATAAAAAAAATGAAATATTAAATATAAATAATTAAATAAAAAAAAATACGAAGGGTCTTCTCGGGAAATGATTAGTCTGCAAAAAAAAAGCTAGAAAAGAGGGTTAAACCTATTTCTTCCGCTTTCATTTATTGATTCACTCATTGTTAAGATAGAT